GTAGTTAGTTCAGTTTTTGTATTTTACTTGTTGGGGGTAGAATTGTTTTTGTATTAATGGTTAGTTCGATGATGGAAGATTGTTGGAAATGGGGATTGAAGAGAATAAATTTGGTTGGGCAAAAAATGAAGACAAAAGAATAAAATTTGTGGAAATTAAATAATGTGGAATGTCAGGAGTGACAAAATAGCAAAAAAGAAAAAGAGTGGAAAAAAATTTTTTCAGAAAAATTTTTTTAGTAGGAATTACAGGAGTGACAAAATAGCAAAAAAGAAAAAAAGTGGAAAAAAAATTTTTTCAGAAAAATTTTTTTAGTAGGAATTACAGGAGTGACAAAATAGCAAAAAAGAAAAAAAGTGGAAAAAAAATTTTTTCAGAAAAATTTTTTTAGTAGGAATTACAGGAGTAACAAAATGGCAAAAAAAAGAAAAAAATTGGAAAATTTTTTTTCAGAAAAATTTTTTTAGTAGGAATTACGGGAGTAACAAAATGGCAAAAAAAAGAAAAAATTTTTAAAAAAAATGAAAAAAAATGTTGATAATTGATCATAGGGAATTTCTACTATTTGTTTTTTAGAATTAAAGGAAAATAGGAGTAGGGAAAAAAGTGAAAAATATGTCCAGCAAGCATTCATCAATATGCCCCATTTTGCGGGGGGTGGATTATGGTCAACCAAATGCGAAGCAAAGTGCATCAGTGTCCGAATGATTCCCAATATACTTGACACCGTCTCATTAATCGGCCTTCGGGACAGAGACGTAGTACAAATACCATGGATGTCCAGACCTAAATAGTGAGCCTTCTGACTACGCATAGTATGGGGGTACGTTGAAGGTGCAAGAGAAAAAAAAGGGAGCTAGATGGACGGAGACGTAGAAAATGTCGGAATTATGAGTGTAAATGGTGATTCTCTCATACCAGATGTCTGTTAAAAAGAGACGTATGAGGTATAAGCTATTTAAGACCCTGAAGTAGGAACCAGTGGTCCATTGGAAGACATATATTTGGCAAGTGGGTTCATGAAACTAGCGCATACCGGACCTTTAATACAAGCGGTTGCTGATTTCTCGTGAGGGGAGGAAGCTAGAAATCCATCTGGTACGGAGCATCATAGAGTGTAATGGGGTCTTAGTGTTTATGGGGAAAGAATATAAGGTTATCCTAGACCATGCATTGATATGGGGGGTTAGCGAGTTATGGGGATAATACATTATGGGTAAGATAATAGGATGTACTATAAAACATATAATGGGGAGAAGAATAATGTCCTAAATAAATGAATGCACAAAAATACATAGAAAGTGTACTATAAGAAGATGACATAGATGGGGGGGTTGGGGGGGGTAGGAAATTTCTGTAGTTGAAGGACAACGGTGGTTTTTCAGACCACAGGTCTTGGATTACAGGCCGAGCAGGAATTATGACTTATTTTGTTTTTTTCTTAGGGGTAGGCCTTGTTATGGGGGCTTTGGCAGTGGCATGTAATCCGTCTCCGTATTATGGGGTATTAGGTTTGGTGTTGGGGTCCGTTATGGGGTGTGGATGGTTGGTGAGTTTAGGGGTGTCGTTTGTTTCATTGGTTTTGTTTTTAGTGTATTTAGGAGGAATGTTGGTGGTGTTTGTTTATTCAGTTTCTTTAGCCGCTGATCCTTATCCTGAGGCTTGGGGGGATTGACGGGTTGTTCAGTATGGGGTGGGGTTCATGATAATTGTTTTGGTAGGGGTGGTGTTAGGGGGTTTTGTGGAGGAGGGGGTGGTTGTTGGGGGGACGGTGGATAGTGTGGGGATGATATCAGTTCGCATGGATTTTAGTGGGGTAGCAATGTTTTATTTTTGAGGGGCGGGGTTGTTTATGGTGGTTGGGTGGGGATTGTTGTTGAGTTTGTTCGTGGTGTTGGAGCTTGTACGGGGGGTATCTCGGGGGGCTATTCGGGCAGTATAGGGGGGAGGGGTATATAGAAATATACTGTGATAATAAAGAAGGCCAGTTATAGCAAACTGGGGAAAGAGGTTAAAATGGTCCTCTGTTTTCTAGTAAAGAATGAATTTGGTTGGGCAAAAAATGAAGACAAAAGAATAAAATTTGTGGAAATTAAATAATGTGGAATGTCAGGAGTGACAAAATAGCAAAAAAGAAAAAGAGTGGAAAAAAAATTTTTTCAGAAAAATTTTTTTAGTAGGAATTACAGGAGTGACAAAATAGCAAAAAAGAAAAAGAGTGGAAAAAAATTTTTTCAGAAAAATTTTTTTAGTAGGAATTACAGGAGTGACAAAATAGCAAAAAAGAAAAAAAGTGGAAAAAAAATTTTTTCAGAAAAATTTTTTTAGTAGGAATTACAGGAGTGACAAAATAGCAAAAAAGAAAAAAAGTGGAAAAAAAATTTTTTCAGAAAAATTTTTTTAGTAGGAATTACAGGAGTAACAAAATGGCAAAAAAAAGAAAAAAATTGGAAAATTTTTTTTCAGAAAAATTTTTTTAGTAGGAATTACGGGAGTAACAAAATGGCAAAAAAAAGAAAAAATTTTTAAAAAAAATGAAAAAAAATGTTGATAATTGATCATAGGGAATTTCTACTATTTGTTTTTTAGAATTAAAGGAAAATAGGAGTAGGGAAAAAAGTGAAAAATATGTCCAGCAAGCATTCATCAATATGCCCCATTTTGCGGGGGGTGGATTATGGTCAACCAAATGCGAAGCAAAGTGCATCAGTGTCCGAATGATTCCCAATATACTTGACACCGTCTCATTAATCGGCCTTCGGGACAGAGACGTAGTACAAATACCATGGATGTCCAGACCTAAATAGTGAGCCTTCTGACTACGCATAGTATGGGGGTACGTTGAAGGTGCAAGAGAAAAAAAAGGGAGCTAGATGGACGGAGACGTAGAAAATGTCGGAATTATGAGTGTAAATGGTGATTCTCTCATACCAGATGTCTGTTAAAAAGAGACGTATGAGGTATAAGCTATTTAAGACCCTGAAGTAGGAACCAGTGGTCCATTGGAAGACATATATTTGGCAAGTGGGTTCATGAAACTAGCGCATACCGGACCTTTAATACAAGCGGTTGCTGATTTCTCGTGAGGGGAGGAAGCTAGAAATCCATCTGGTACGGAGCATCATAGAGTGTAATGGGGTCTTAGTGTTTATGGGGAAAGAATATAAGGTTATCCTAGACCATGCATTGATATGGGGGGTTAGCGAGTTATGGGGATAATACATTATGGGTAAGATAATAGGATGTACTATAAAACATATAATGGGGAGAAGAATAATGTCCTAGATAAATTAATGTACAATAATACATACTATTGCGATCATACATAGAATAATAGTATGGGGGGGTAAGGGGGGGTGGAGGAATGCAATTATGGGATGTACGGACAGAAGATAGTTTAGTAATAAGAACACCAGCTTTGGGAGCTGGAAGTAGAGGTTTGTAATCCTCTTTTTCTGATGTTATACTCTAAGAAGGTGGGTGATCTTCAGTTTTTGGTTTACAAGACCAATGTTTTTTATAAACTATTAGAGTATTAATAGAGGATTTTATTTTCTAGGGTCCCGATGATTGGGAATATGAATAGAAGGATAAAGAAGTATAGAAAGGATGCTGCTTGGCCAATAATGATGAATGGGTGTTCTACAGGTTGGCTGCCGATTCATGTAAGGATGAGTAAGGTTGCAGCTAAGAGTCAGAACAATGCTTGGGATAGAGGACGGAATGTTATAGAGCGTAGTTTAGATATGTGAAGGAGGGGGCAGAGGAACAGGATAAGGACTGAGGCGGCTAGGGCTAGGACGCCTCCTAATTTGTTGGGGATGGAGCGTAGAATAGCATATGCGAATAGGAAGTATCATTCTGGTTTGATGTGGGGTGGTGTGGATAGGGGGTTGGCTGGTGTGAAGTTTTCTGGGTCTCCTAAGAGGTTGGGGGAGAAGAAAGTTAGGGTGAGGAGAGGGAGGAATAAGAGGGTAAGTCCTAGAATATCTTTTGTTGAGAAGTAGGGGTGGAAGGGAATTTTGTCACAGTGGGAGATAATTCCTAGTGGGTTGTTTGAGCCTGATTCGTGCAAGAAGGTTAGGTGAATAATTGTGATTCCGGCAATTAAAAATGGTAGGAGGAAGTGGAGGGCAAAAAATCGGGTTAATGTGGGGTTATCTACGGAGAATCCCCCTCAGGCTCATTCAACTAGGGTGTGGCCAATGTACGGGATGGCAGAGAATAGGTTTGTGATAACTGTTGCTCCTCAGAAGGATATTTGTCCTCATGGGAGGACGTAGCCGACGAAAGCAGTTGCTATTAGTGTGAGGAGAAGAATGATGCCTGTGTTTCAGGTTTCTTTATAAAGGTAGGAGCCGTAGTAAAAGCCTCGTCCGATATGTAGGTAAATGCAGATGAAGAAAAAGGAGGCTCCGTTTGCATGAAGGTTGCGGATGAGTCAGCCGTATTGGACATCTCGGCAAATGTGGGCTACAGAGGAGAAAGCTAAAGAGGTGTCAGCTGTGTAGTGTATGGCGAGGAGAAGTCCTGTGATAATTTGGGTTATAAGACAGATTCCTAAAAGGGATCCGAAGTTTCATCAAGCGGAAATGTTAGAGGGGGAGGGGAGGTCAATTAGGGAGTTGTTGATAATTTTTAGGAGGGGGTGGGATTTTCGGATATTAGGGGCCATTACGTTAGGGTAAGTAGAAGGAGGATAAGGATGGATAAAGCGAAGGATCCTAAATAGGTTTTAATGCGTCCGGAGTGTAGGGGTGTGTAGGTTTTTGTAGCTGTGAGTTGGAGGTCAGCTAGGCCTTCGGGTCCTATTTTCTTATATCAGGATAAGTCAATTAGGTGGGAGGCGATTTTTTGTCCGGAGTTTAGAAGTTTGGTAGAAGATAAGCGGTGTGTTAGAGGGTTAAAATATCCGAGAGATAGAGAGAAATTGGAGTTGATGTTTTGTTGAGGGGCTGTGAGATTGTGGGTGAGACTTAGAAGTTCGAGGGCAATGAGTAAACCAATGAATGAGATTACAAGGGCTGCAATTTTGGTGAGAGTTGGTATTGTTATGGGTAGTGTTTTTGTGGGTAGGATGTTGGATGTAATTAATAGGCCGGCGGTGATGCTACCTAGTGCAAGTCGAGTTAGTGGGGCTGAAATGGAGGTGGAGTTTTCATTGATCGGTGATGTTGGGTGGATTCGGGGGAATCCAGATTGTACCAGTAAGGTTATTCGTAGGCTATATGTGGCAGTAAAGGCTGTGGCTAGGAGGGTTAGTGAAAGTGCTCAGGAGTTAAGGTAGGAGTTGTTGAGGGCTTCAATAATAGGGTCTTTGGAATAGAATCCGGCTAGGAATGGGGAGCCTATTAGGGCTAGATTTCCAATTGTGAGGCATGAGGTTGTTATGGGAAGGAGATTTTGTAGGCCTCCTATTTTTCGGATGTCTTGCTCACCGTTTAGGTTGTGGATGATAGAGCCAGAGCATAGGAATAATATGGCTTTAAAGAATGCGTGGGTTGAGATGTGAAAGAATGCCAGTTGGGGGAGGTTTAGGCCGATTGTTACTATTATTAATCCAAGTTGACTGGATGTAGAGAAGGCAATAATTTTTTTGATATCATTTTGTGTTAATGCGCAGGTGGCGGCAAATATTGTGGAGATAGCGCCTAAGCATAGGCAGATGGTTAGGGCGGTGGAGTTATTAGTTAATATGGTATGAGTGCGGATGAGGAGGAAGATTCCGGCAACAACTATTGTGCTTGAGTGGAGGAGGGCTGAGACTGGGGTTGGTCCTTCTATTGCGGCGGGGAGTCATGGGTGGAGGCCGAATTGTGCAGACTTACCTGTAGCGGCGAGAATGAGGCCGAGGAGAGGAAGAAGGGGGGTTTTAACATCGGTTTGGAGTTGCTGGATCTCTCATGTGTTAAGATGGGATGCTAGTCAGGCTATACTAATGATTAGACCGATATCTCCAATTCGGTTATAGATTACAGCCTGGAGGGCGGCAGTATTAGCATCTGCTCGTCCGTGTCATCAGCCGATTAGGAGGAATGATATGATGCCGACGCCTTCTCATCCAATGAATAATATGAATATGTTGTTGGCAATGGTTAGGATAAGTATGGAAATTAAGAAGATGAGTAGGTACGTAAAGAATTTGTTAGTATGGGGTTCTGATGATATGTATCAGGTTGCAAATTGTAGGATAGATCATGTCACGAACAATGCAATGGGGAGGAATAGGATTGAGTATTGGTCGAGTTTAAAATTTAGTGGAATTTTAAAGTTGGGGGTGAAGTTTCAGTATCAGGATGTAGTGATTGTGTCTATTCCAGAGAAGATGTAGGTGGTTAGGGGGATAAGGCTAATAAAGAATGCTAGTTTTACGTGGAAGGTTGTAGTTAGTGGGGAGTTTTGGAAATTAGGATTGATTAGGGGTAAAATAACAGGGATGATGAGGGTTGTTATAGCAAGGAAGGTGGAAGTATTAAGGAGGAGAGTATACTCCATTGCTTTTACTTGGAATTGCACCAAGGTTAATGGTTCCTAAGACCAGTGGATTAACTGTTATCCTTTAAAAGCAAGGGGGCTGAGGGTTTAGGCTCAGATGCAAGAATTAGCAGTTCTTGTTGGTTTAACCACCCCTTGGTGAGTAAGAAGGTTTAAACTTCTATTTTTAGAATCACAGTCTAATGTTTTGGTTAAAACTATAATCACAATTAAGGGATGATTGAGATTAGTTCTGGTTTGAGGATTAGGAGGAGTATGGGAAGGAGATGAAGGATTATAAGGAGATGTTCTCGTGTGGTTGTGTTTGGGGTGGAAGAAATAAAAATGGGGGGTGTTCCTCGTTGAGTGGTTAGGAATATAAATAGAGTGTAGGAGGCAGTAAGTAGGATAGCTAGGCCAGTTAGAATAATTGTTAGTGGGGATCATTTGAATAGGCTAATTATGATCGTTAATTCAGCTATTAGGTTGGTAGTGGGAGGAAGGGCTATATTGGTGAGGTTGGCTAAAAGTCATCATGTACATATGAGAGGAAGAAGGGGCTGTAGGCCTCGTGTAAGGATAAGAATTCGGGTATGGGTACGTTCATAGTTTGTATTGGCGAGGCAGAATAGTATGGATGAGGTAAGGCCGTGCGAGATTATAAGGATTATTGCGCCTGAAAAGGATCAGTCGGTTTGGATTATGCAGGCAGCAATAACGAGGCCCATGTGGCTTACTGATGAGTATGCGATTAGAGATTTAAGGTCAGTTTGACGTAAGCAGATGGAGCTGGTTATAAGTGCTCCTCATAGGGCGAGAGCAATGAATGGATAGGAGATATAATTTGTTAGGGGGCCTGTAATTATTGTGGTTCGTATAATGCCGTAGCCTCCGAGTTTTAGTAGTAGTGCTGCGAGTAGTATTGATCCTGCAATAGGGGCTTCTACGTGGGCTTTGGGGAGTCATAGGTGGAGACCATATAATGGAGCTTTTACTATGAAGGCTATGAGAAGAGCTAGGCCGGTTAGGATATTGGATCAGGATGGGGTTAGAGTAGGGTGGGTCAGTTTCATAGCGGGCATGAATAGTGTCCCTGTCTGTGTCTGAAGGTATAATAGGGTAATTAGTAAGGGAAGGGAGCTGATGAGTGTATAGAATAGTAAGTAAATGCCTGCACTAAGGCGTTCGGGTTGGTTTCCTCATCGGGTAATTAGGATAAGAGTTGGAATTAGGGTGGCTTCAAAGGAAATATAGAAGAGGATTAATTCTGTGGAGGAGAAGGCTAATAGGATGAAAGGTTGAATTAGGATGATGGTGGTGATAAAGGTACGTTTTCGTGTAGTAGGTTCAGAGTGTAGGTGATTTTGGCTGGCGAGTAGTATGAGGGGTAAGAGTCAGCAGGATAGGACAAGTAGGGGGGCAGAGATTTGGTCAATGCTAGTTCATTGAGTAATACATTTGTGGGGGAAGTATGAAGGATATAGTCATAGAAGGCTAAGGGTAGCGATGAGTAGGCTGTGGGTAGTTGTGTTAGTTCAAATGTGAGTTTGTGGGGAAAGTAGGGCGGTTGGAATAAGTATAATAGTTGGAATAAAAATTTTTAGCATTGGAGAAGGTTTAGATTATGGAGGTGGTCTGAGCCGTGGGTACGGGTAGAGGCAACAAGTATTGCAAGGCCTGCGCCAGCTTCGCAAGCGGAAAAGGCTAGCATGGTAATAGGGATAAGTGAGAATGATGGAGTTTGGGTGTGAATGGGTCACATGGAGAGGGTGATGTATAAAGAGAGTATTATGCTTTCTAAACATAGTAGGGCGGAGATGAAATGGGTTCGGTGAAAAGCTAGTCCAAGGCTACTTAGGATAAAGGCCGAGTAAGAGCATAAATGTAGTAGGGACATAAGAAAGTTATAGGGTTAACTATAATTTGCTGAGCCGAAATCGGCTGTCTTGTGTTAGACTAACTTTCTATTATTCTGCTCATTCCAGGCCACCTTGGAGTCATTCATAGACTAGTCCTAGTGTTAGGAGGGCAAGGATTATAGATGTTCATAGTAGTGTGAGTATGGGGTGGGGAAGTTGGATTGCTCATGGGAGGGGGAGAAGGAGGGCAATTTCTAAGTCGAATAGGAGGAAGAGGATGGCTACTGAGGAAGAATCGGATTGAGAATGGGAGGCGAGCAGATCCTAGGGGGTCAAAACCGCATTCATAGGGGGAGAGTTTTTCTGCATCAGGGTTAATCTGAGTGATTCAGAAGTTTAGTGTAGTAAGTAGTGAGCTGAGTGTGAGAGATAGAATAATTATAAAGGTGATTATATTTATTGCTCTTCTCTGGGGTGTAACCAGATTTTAGTGATTGGAAGTCAATTGTAATAATTATACTAGAAGAGCATGAGCCTCATCAGTAGATGGATATGTAGAGGAATAATCAGATTACATCAACGAAGTGTCAATATCAGGCGGCTGCTTCGAATCCGAAGTGGTGGTTTGATGTAAAGTGGAATTTGATGAGTCGAAGTAGGCAGACAGTTAAGAATGTGGATCCAATAATTACATGTAGGCCATGAAATCCAGTGGCGACGAAAAAAGTTGAGCCATAAACTCCATCAGCGATGGAGAATGAAGCTTCGTGATATTCTATAGCTTGGAGAAGGGTGAAATAAAATCCTAGTAGAATTGTTAGGAACAGGGCTTGGGTTGCTTGTTTTCGGTTTCCTTCGGTAATGCTGTGGTGAGCTCAGGTGACGGTCACCCCGGAGGCTAGAAGAATAGCGGTGTTTAGTAGTGGGACTTCTAGGGGGTTGAGTGGGTAGATTCCGGTTGGGGGTCATAGGCCTCCTAGTTCGGGGGTAGGGGCTAGGCTTGAGTGGAAGAAGGCTCAGAAGAAGCCTAGGAAGAAGAATGCTTCTGACGTGATAAAGAGAATTATTCCGTATCGTAATCCTTTTTGGACAGTGGGTGTGTGGTGTCCTTGAAAGGTACTTTCTCGGATGATGTCTCGTCATCATTGAAGTATGACCAGGGCTATGGATAGAAGGCCCGCTGTTAGTAAGTAGGTGGAATTATAGTGGAATCATATAATTAGTCCGGAGGTTGTAAGTAATGCTGCGATAGCTCCGAAGATGGGCCATGGGCTAGGGTCAACTAGGTGATAGGAGTGTGCTTGGTGTGCCATTAAATGTTTTCCTGTAAGTATAAGCTGAGTAGTAGTACGAAGACATAGGCTTGGATTATGGCTACTGCAAGTTCGAGGATTGTGAGGAGGATTAGGATTAATGAGGTGAGAAGAGAGATGGTAGGTATAATAGAAAGGAGGGTGATTGTGGCAGTGGAGATTAGTTGGATTAGTAGGTGACCAGCAGTTAGGTTAGCTGTAAGGCGGACACCTAAGGCGAGTGGACGGATGAGGAGGCTGATTGTTTCAATAATAATTAGAATGGGGATGAGGGGTGTAGGAGTGCCCTCTGGAAGAATATGGCCTAGGGAGATGGATGGCTGGTTTCGGAGGCCGATTAGGACGGTTGCGAGTCAAAGTGGGAAAGCAAGAGCTATATTTATGGATAGTTGAGTTGTAGGGGTGAATGTGTAGGGCAGTAGTCCTAGGAGATTAATAATAAGAAGGAAAGTGAGTAGGGATGATAAAATGAGGGCCCATTTGTGGCCTGGTTTATTTAGGGAAATTATCAGTTGTTTGGTTACTAGTTGAGTGAATCAGAGTTGGAGGGTTGATAATCGGTTGGTGGTTCAGCGGTTGCTTATGGATGGGAGAAGAAGGGTGGGGAATGCTATGGAGAGTAAGATTAGTGGAATACCTAGAAGTTGTGGGCTTGAGAATTGGTCGAAGAAGGTTAGGTTCATGGTCAGGATCAGGGTAGGGGTTGTTTAGTTGATTGGGTTTTGTTAGATGGGGGGTTTGTGGGGTTAAAAGATGCTAACTTAGGTTGTATAATTAATAGGAAAATAAGTCAGGATGAAGCTATAATTAGGAATCATGGGTTTGGATTTAATTGTGGCATTTCATTAAGGAGGATAATACACCTCTATGTTCTAGCTTAAAAGGCTAGTGCTGTGGCATAGCTTCTTAATGATGAAGATGAAAGTAGTAGGGATCAACTTTCAAAGTAAGAGAGAGGGGTTGATTCAACTACGATTGGTATATAGCTGTGGTTGGCTCCACAAATTTCTGAGCATTGGCCATAGAAGATTCCTGGACGAGTGGTAATAAAAGATGTTTGGTTAAGTCGTCCTGGAATGGCGTCTGTTTTAACTCCTAGGGTGGGGACAGCTCATGAGTGGAGGACGTCACCGGCAGTAACGATTACTCGGATTGGGGATTCTATGGGGATAACAACTCGGTTGTCGACTTCTAAGAGTCGAAAGTAACCAGAGGGAAGTTCTGGGGTGGGGATCATGTATGAGTCGAATGAAAGATCTTTGAAGTCTGTGTACTCGTAGGATCAGTATCACTGGCGGCCGATAGCTTTTAATGTTAGGTCTGGTTCATCGATCTCGTCTATTATGTAGAGAATTTGTAGGGATGGCAGAGCTAATAGGATCAGTACGATGGCGGGGAGGATAGTTCAGATGAGTTCGACTTCTTGTGCGTCTACTGTGTTTGATGATAATTTTTCAATTAGTATAAAGGTAAGGAGGTAAAGTACGAGGCTGCAGATTGCTAGTGCAACTATAAGGGCATGGTCGTGAAATTCAACTAGTTCTTCTATGATGGGGGATGATGCGTCTTGAAATCCAAATTGAGAGGGGTTAGCCACATGAGATGTACAGGAGTTTAACCTGTGATTTAGTCTTGACAAGGCTATGTAATGGGTTTACTAACTTCTCATAAGAAAGAAGCATAAGTGGTTAGTGCAATTGGCTTGAAACCAATGTGAGGAGGTTCGATTCCTTCCTTTCTTGAGTTTGGACAAAGGCTGGTTCTTCGAAGGTATGGTGAGGAGGTGGGCAGCCGTGGATTCATTCAATGTTAGAAGAGGTTAGCTCAGGTTGTAGGACTTTGCGTTTTGATGAGAATGCCTCTCAAATGATGAATATGAGTATGATGACGGCAGTTATAGAGATGAGGGATCCAATAGAGGAAATGGTATTTCACAGGGTGTAGGCGTCTGGGTAATCGGAGTATCGTCGGGGTATCCCTGCTAGACCTAGAAAGTGTTGAGGGAAAAAGGTGAGATTTACTCCAATAAATATGACACCGAAGTGGGCTTTTGCTCAGGTGGAGTGAAGGGTGTAGCCAGTGAAAAGGGGGAATCAGTGAGTAAATCCTGCGAGAATGGCGAATACGGCACCTATGGATAGGACGTAGTGGAAGTGGGCAACTACGTAGTATGTGTCGTGAAGGGCGATGTCCAATGATGAGTTGGCTAGGACGATGCCTGTTAAACCACCAATAGTAAATAGGAAAATAAAGCCTAGAGCTCATAGGATAGGGGGGTCTCATTTAATTGTACCTCCGTGAAGAGTTGCTAGTCAGCTGAATACTTTAATGCCAGTAGGGATGGCAATAATTATAGTGGCGGATGTGAAGTAAGCTCGGGTGTCGACATCTATGCCTACGGTAAATATGTGGTGTGCTCAGACGATGAAGCCTAGAAATCCGATGGATAGTATGGCTCATACTATTCCTATATACCCAAATGGTTCTTTTTTACCAGCATAGTAGGCTACTACATGAGAAATGATGCCGAATCCTGGGAGAATTAAGATATAGACTTCTGGGTGACCAAAGAATCAGAATAAGTGTTGGTAGAGAATAGGGTCTCCCCCTCCAGCGGGATCAAAGAATGTAGTATTAAGGTTTCGGTCGGTTAATAATATAGTAATTCCGGCCGCTAAGACTGGAAGGGATAAGAGAAGGAGGATGGCGGTAATTAATACTGATCATACGAATAAGGGGGTTTGATATTGGGATAGGGCAGGGGGTTTTATGTTGATTGCTGTGGTAATAAAGTTGATTGCTCCTAAGATTGAGGAGATGCCGGCTAGATGGAGGGAGAAGATAGCGAGGTCTACGGATGCTCCTGCGTGGGCGAGATTTCCAGCGAGAGGGGGATAAACTGTTCAGCCTGTTCCGGCTCCACTTTCAATGGTAGAGGATGCTAGTAAGAGGAGGAATGATGGAGGTAGGAGTCAGAAGCTTATGTTGTTTATTCGTGGGAAAGCTATATCAGGGGCTCCTAGCATGAGAGGAACTAGTCAGTTTCCAAATCCTCCGATTATAATTGGCATTACTATAAAGAAAATTATGACGAAGGCGTGGGCAGTTACGATGACGTTATAGATTTGGTCGTCACCTAGTAGGGTGCCTGGTTGACCAAGTTCAGCACGAATTAGGAGGCTGAGGGCGGTTCCTACTATTCCGGCTCATGCGCCGAAAATTAGATATAATGTGCCAATATCTTTGTGGTTAGTGGAGAATAATCATCGAGTGAGGAAAGTCACAGGTAAGATGGCCGAGTGAGAAGGCGTTAGGCTGTAGACCTTTTTACAGAGGTTCAATTCCTCTTCTTATCGACTCTGTAGTGAAGTTCATGTTGAGTTGCAAGCTCAATGATGTGCGTTTAGTGCGTACCGGAGTCTGGTAGGCAGAAGCCTGCAGGATGAGGCATTTAGCTGTTAACTAAATTATTATGGGATCGAGGCCCATCTGTCTAGAAGGCTTTAGCTTAATAAAAGCATCTGATTTGCAATTAGAGGATACAGGTTAATATCCTGTTGGCCTTAGCAGAAACTAAGAGGTTTAAACTCTTATTAAAGGCTTTGAAGGCCTTTGGTTTATCTGTTATCCTAAGTTTCTAGACTATAGTAAGGATTAGAGGGGAGAGGGGGAGTAAAGTGATGGAAAAAGAAGAAAAAATTGAGGTATAAGTATAGGAGGTTTTGTTGATATATCAATGTTTTATGTGGTTAGTAGTATTGGGGGGGAGGGTGATTGTGGCATAATATGCGAGGCGGAGGTAGAAGAATAATCCTAAAAGAGATAGTATGGAGATGATGATTGCTGTAGGTGTTAGTTCTTGGTTAACGAGTTCTTGGAGGATTATTCATTTAGGTAGGAAGCCTGATAGGGGAGGAAGGCCGGCTAGGGACAGGAGGGTGAGTATTAGGCTAGCATTTAATGTAGGAGTTTTGGTTCATGAGGTTATTAGGGTGGGGATGTTTGTAGTGTTGATTGTGTTTAGAGAGAGGAATGCGGAGGCAGTGATGAGGGTGTAGAAGGAAAAGGTTAGGATAGTTAGTTTAGGGTTGTAAGTGATAATGATACATATTCAGCCTAGGTGTGAGATAGATGAAAATGCTAGAATTTTACGGATTTGAGTCTGGTTCAATCCTATTCAGCCGCCTAGCAGGGCTGAGGCAATTGCGAGTAGTGTGAGGATTGTTGGGTTAAGTGAGGGTGAAATGAGGGTGAAGATGGTTAGTGGTGGGAGCTTAATTAAGGTGGACAGGAGGAGGCCAGTAGGGAGTGATGATCCTTGAAGGACTTCTGGTAATCAAAAGTGGAATGGGACTAGGCCTAGTTTTATTGCGATGGCTGTTGTTAGTAGGAGGGAGGATAGGGGGTTGTTTAGTTCGGTGATGTCTCATTGGCCCGTATATCAGGCATTAGATATACTGGAGAATAAGATTAGAGTGGAAGCCGAGGCTTGTACTAGGAAGTATTTAATTGTTGCTTCTACTGCTCGGGGGTGATGGGATTTGGAAATAAGGGGGATTACTGCGAGGGTATTGATTTCTAGTCCAGCTCAAGCGAGGATTCAATGGGTACTGGATATTGTGATTGTGGATCCTAGGATAATGCTAAAAAGGGATACTAATTTGGCGTATGGGTTTATTAGTAAAGGAAGGGGTTAAACCATCATTTTCGGGGTATGGGCCCGATAGCTTAATTAGCTGACCTTACTAGGAAATAATATAGAGGAAGTATAAGGAGTTTTGATCTCCTTTGTGTAGGTTCGATTCCTACTTTTCTAATAGTTTAAGGAAATGAGAGGATTGGTAGACCTCTATGTTCACTTTATCATAGTGACCCTTAGGGTTCAGGCACATTTCCTTAGGGAAGTAGAAGGTGTCTTAGGTGTGGAGGTAACCCAGCAAATGAAATTGGTATGCTTGTGTGTCAGAGGCAGAGGGCTAGTGTGAGAGGTAGGAAGTTTTTTCACAGGAGATGCATTAATTGGTCATAGCGGAATCGTGGATAGGAGGCCCGTACTCATAGAAAGCCTGAGGAAAGTAGAAGGGTTTTGGTGGCTAGGATCAAGGGGAAGAGTTGAGGTGATGAGATAAGGAATGTTGGATTAATAAAGAGAATAGTAGTTATTATGTTTATAAGTATAATGTTTGCGTATTCAGCTAGGAAAAACAAGGCGAAAGGGCCTGCGGAGTATTCAACGTTGAACCCAGAGACTAGTTCTGATTCTCCTTCTGTTAAGTCAAAGGGGGCTCGATTAGTTTCTGCAAGTGTGGAAATGTATCATATTATTGCGAGAGGTCAGGTGGAGAAGATGAGGTATAGGGGTTCTTGGGTCGTGGCAAGGGTGCTTAGGGAGTAGTTTCCACTTAATGTAATAATTGATAATAGGATAATTGCTAATGTTACTTCGTAGGAGATTGTTTGTGCGACGGCTCGTAAAGCTCCGATTAGGGCATATTTAGAGTTGGATGCTCAGCCAGATCATAAAATGGAGTATACGGCTAAGCTAGATATGGATAGGAGGAAGAGAAGGCCGAGGTTGAGGTCTGTAAGTGAGAACGGAATAGGGAGGGGGATTCAGATGGTAAGAGCTAAAAGGAGGGCTAGGATTGGTGTAAGGGTAAATAAGTAGGGAGATGAGGTGGAGGGTTGAATTGGTTCTTTGATAAATAGTTTTACTCCGTCTGCAATGGGTTGGAGTAGACCAAAAGGTCCAACGATATTTGGACCTTTTCGAGCTTGCATGTAGCTTAGGATTTTTCGTTCTACTAGGGTAAGGAAAGCCACTGCGATGAGAACAGGAATGATGTATGATAGTGATATGAACAGGTAGGTTAGAATGTACATGCTATGTAGTGCTAGGGAGAGGATTTGAACCTCTGGGTAAAGGGCTTAAGCCTTTTGCATTTGCCGAGCTCTGCCACGCTAGCTATCCTTCTCTAGGATATTAATAGTGTGTTTTCTTGTTAGTTGAGTTGGTTGCACTAATTAGAGAGGGGGCGTATGGGAGATATTGGCCCCACTGCTTCGGTCCTTTCGTACTAGAGGCAGTGTTACATAGATAGAAACCGACCTGGATTGCTCCGGTCTGAACTCAGATCACGTAGGACTGTTAATCGTTGAACAAACGAACCCTTAATAGCGGCTGCACCATTAGGATGTCCTGATCCAACATCGAGGTCGTAAACCTCCTTGTCGATAGGGGCTCTTGAAGGAGATAGCGCTGTTATCCCTGGGGTAGCTTGGTTCATTAATCAATTGTATTGGGTCTAATCACTGTTAGTACTTTGAGAGGAATGCTCTAAGTAAAGGAGTGTGGCCTTGTATTTTGGAGGTTTGTTTGTTCTCCAAGGTCGCCCCAACCGAAAAATTTGGACCATGAAGTGTGTGCGATGGAATAGGCCTAGTAGGTTGGAGGGGAGTTGCATTGGTCCTTGATTTTTAAGTTCCACAGGGTCTTCTCGTCTTATGGATTTATTCCTGCTTTTGCACAGGAAGATCAATTTCATTGATTGCCTGCAAGAGACAGTTAAGACCTCGTTTAGCCATTCATACAAGTCTCGATTTATGAGACAATTGATTGCGCTACCTTCGCACGGTTAGGATACCGCGGCCGTTAAACATCAGTCACTGGGCAGGCATCACCTTCAATACTTGTTTGAGCTGAAGGCTATGTTTTTGGTAAACAGTCGGGCCTCAGGTTTGCCTAGTTCCTTTTGCAGGTTTGAATCTCTCTGGATTGGCGCTCCTGGGTTGGGGTAACAGGTTGGTGAAATATATGGTCTTGTTGAGGTAATATAAGTTGAGACTGTTAATAATTAGTGTGTAAGCTTGCGCCTGAGAGAAGGATTTTCCTTCAAATTACTTATTTTAGCATTAATTCTCCTATAATTATAGGTTAGCCTGTTGGTGGTAAGGGGTTCATAGAGTGTAGTTATTTTTATTGGGCGAGCTGTGACGCACTCTTGATTGATGGCTGCTTGAAGGCCCACATAATGTAAGTGAAGGAGTGTATTACCCTCTAGTGTAGGTTGTAGCCTGGTTTAAAGGAGCTGTTCCTCCTTTAAATTACTCCTAAATGTTTCATTAGGGTTAGTTATGTGGTCCTGGGGGAAAGGTTTAGGGGTGAACTAAGATTCGTTTCACAGGCAACCAGCTATCACCCAGCTCGTTTGGCTTTTCACCTCTACTAGCGAGTCGTCCCACTCTTTTGCAACAGAGACGGGTTCGCTCAATAATAGCTGCTCGCAAGTAGCTCGCATGGGTTTCGGGGTGTCAAGCTAAAGTTCATTGTGCTTGGTTATTCTTGCTAAATCATGATGCAAAAGGTACAAGGGTTAGTCTTTGCTGTTCTTTGCTTAAATTTTCATTATTATTTCAACTTTCCCTTACGGTACAGGAATCTCTATTGCGTCGGGTTGACTTTTCTATCGCCAATACTAAGTATGCAGAATGCTTTAGTTTTTAGGTGAAGGAGGTTTGGTGGAAATGAAGGAGTATGAGCTAGAGTTAGCATCAGGTCGGCCTTATTTATCAAGGCATCTTTCAGGTGTAAGCTGAGTGCTTTAGATTTAGCTACGTCCTGATATGCTAAGTGCACCTTCCGGTACACTTACCTTGTTACGACTTACCTCCTCTTCAGCTTCAAAATTAATTATTATATATAACAGGAGTTGCTTATGAGGAGGGTGACGGGCGGTATGTACGTGCCCTAGAGCCAGTTTAAAGTAGACTTTCTAGTTCCAGTTTACTGCTAAATCCGCCTTCCGAGGGGGTTTCATTACCTCTTCCGTAAAGATAAGTAAAGGTTGTTCTAGGTTAGAAAATGTAGCCCATTGCTGCCATCTCATGTGCTATACCTTGACCTGTCTTATTAGCGGGGGGCTGTTATGCTCGCTGTGTGGCTTTCATTAGGCGGGCTGGCGACGGCGGTATGTAGGCTGAGGGGGCTAGAGATGGTCGGGTATATCGTGGAGTATCGATTATAGAACAGGCTCCTCTAGGTGGGTTTAGGGCACCGCCAAGTCCTTAGAGTTTTAAGCGTTGGTGCTCGTAATTCTCAGGCGGATACTTGGGTAGTTTAAGTATCTAGATTTAGGGCTAAGCATAGTGGGGTATCTAATCCCAGTTTGTTTCATAGCTTTCGTGGGTAAAATAGATCTTATGGGCTAGGACCATTTTTATGAGGGTTTTGGGTACATTGTGGGCTTATGACAGCTTGGATGTATATTAGTCCTAGTTACGAGGGATAGTATGTCTCCACACTTTACGCCGAGGACCATTAATTTGAGCCTCTTGTATGACCGCGGTGGCTGGCACAAGATTTACCGGCCCTATACCACTATAACTAAGTCAAGTTTTCACTCATAGCTTAAAGTTAATTACTGCTGAAAACCCGTGGGGGTGTGGCTGAGCAAGGCGTCTTGGGCTACTTTGAGGTGTGCCTGATACCTGCTCCTTTTACCTGAGAAGGTTAATGGGGCATTTACACTGGGACGCAGATACTTGCATGTATATGTTTAGTGATAACTAATGGTAAGGTTAGGACTAAGTCTTTTGTCCCTGGGTAAAAGATACCGTCTTAACATCTTCAGTGTCATGCTTTAGGATAAGCTACGGGGAC